GAATCAAACCCCTATTTTGCTTACTTAACCTTAGGTTAATTTAATAAAAGGGAATAAAATTGCCCGAACCTCTGCTATTTTATTTGAGTTTAGGTTTAATTAAGTTTGACGAGAATAATACTCTACGACTAGCAATTCATTTATTTTTAAACCGACCCATTTACTATCTATTATTTGATTGACCAGTCCTTTATATTGGACTGGGTGAAGAGTCAAATGGTTTGGCACTTCCGCCTGAGGGGAAGAGTCGAGAGAATTTTGAATCAGAGTTCTGGATTTTTGTTCATCCTTCGCCATAATAATATCTCGGGGTTTGCAGCGATAACTTGGTATATCTACTATACGCCCATTCACTAAAATATGTCTATGGTTAACTAATTGGCGGGCTGCGGGAATAGTCGAAGCCATACCCAATCGAAAAAGGATGTTATCCAAACGCATTTCAAGTAATTGTAGTAAAACTTGACCTGTTGACCCCTTGGCTTTTCCGGCGATATGAACGTATTTAAGTAATTGTCGTTCTGTAAGACCATAATGAAAACGCAATTTTTGTTTTTCTTCTAGGCGAATACGATATTGAGATTTTTTCCCGGAACGCGATTGGTTTCTAAGATCACTCCCGGCTTTAGGCCTTTTATTAGTTAGTCCTGGTAAAGCCCCCAGGCGGCGTATTTTTTTGAAACGAGGTCCTCGGTAACGCGACATAAAATAAAGACTCCTTAATTCTTATTAAGAATTCATTTCATTCTTTTTTTTTTTGAAAATTTTATTTTTTACAGAATAAATCTAAACTCAAACTGAACTAAATGAAGCGAAGTTTGCTGAAGTAGTGTACTTACTATACAGAAGAATGAGATAAATTGGATAAATAGTCAAACTTTCTATTATTATATATAATAATATATAAGATCCTTTTCCTGGCATAGTCAGGAGTTCCCCCTATAACTTAACCTATAACTTAATAAATTCATGGATTTTGGAAAGAGGGGAAGACACTTTTCAATATTCTTTGATTTCAAAGAAAGATTCTCAATTTTTCAAAAATGGAATAAAAAAATGAAAAATATAAAAAAGCCGGCTATCGGAATCGAACCGATGACCATCGCATTACAAATGCGATGCTCTAACCTCTGAGCTAAGCGGGCCCGCATTATAGTAATATAAATTTTCTATGCATAGCATAGGAATTCAAGACACTATTACTATAAGTATAGTGTCTCTAGAAATATAGAAAAGAACAGAATCCATAATTACCAATAAATAAATATTGGATATTATAGAACATAACGATTTCTATAGCGATATAAAATTTTGATTTCTTTATCACAATTCTAAATTAGAATAGAATAATATTCGACAGCCAATCTTAACTATTTTTAGATAGTCAAACTTTTTTTTTTTATTTTGAATTCACATGATATTTGAAATTCTTTTTGTTACACTTCTATCCTACAATATTTCTTCCTAATTTGTTTGATTAATTATAACTAATCAAACATTCCTCGGCTTTCATTCGAAAAAGGGGAAGTTAAAAAAAAAAGAATCGACCCTTTAAGTATCCCAATTGCATGGGAAAAAATGGCATGAAGAGAAAGATATATAAAGGATATATATCAATCTATATTGAATTGCCGATACAGAAATGATAAAATCCAATTTGATTGAATCAAATATGGGTTTCCTATAGGTAAGAAAAAAATACTTTTTCGAGATAGTAATCGCTATCTAATAAATTCAAAGGTTCCAGTATAAATGAAAGAAAAAAGGAATAATATTAAAATCTTAATCTCAAAACAAAAGACAAAAAGAAGGGGGATATGGCGAAATCGGTAGACGCTACGGACTTAATTGGATTGAGCCTTGGTATGGAAACTTACTAAGTGATAACTTTCAAATTCAGAGAAACCCCGGAATTAATAAAAATGGGCAATCCTGAGCCAAATCCTGTTTTCTCAAAACAAAGGTTCAAAAAACGAAAAAAAAAAAGGATAGGTGCAGAGACTCAATGGAAGCTGTTCTAACAAATGGAGTTGACTGCGTCGGTAGAGGAATCTTTCCATGGAAAATAAAGGATGAAAGATAAACGCATCTATTGAATACTATATCAAATGATTAATGTTGGCCCGAATCTATTTTTTTAATATGAAAATGAAAAAATGGAAAAATCGGTGTGAATTTATTTCACGTTGAAGAAAAAATAGAATATTCATCAACTCATTCACTCCATAGTCCGATAGATCTTTTAAAGAACTTATTAATCGGACGAGAATAAAGATAGAGTCCCATTCTACATGCTACATATCAATACCGGCAACAATGAAATTTATAGTAAGAGGAAAATCCGTCGACTTTAAAAATCGTGAGGGTTCAAGTCCCTCTATCCCCAAAAAGCCTATTTGACCCCTAAAATATTTACCCTATCCCCCTTCTTTTTCGTTAGCGGTTCCAAATTTAATTCCCTTATCCTTCTGATTCTTTGACAAACGTATTTGGGCGTAAA